GGCTCTATTTTTTTGAACAAGTACATTCCATTCCTTGGAGCAAAATGGAAAAATTTGATCGATTGGAGCCCTATCCCTACTAAGTGGAAGTCCCTCGAATCTAATTCCTTTTCCTTTGTAGGCCGCGTTAAGTACCGCGTAGAAAACTTGGTATTCCAATGGAAGACAAAGCCTATAGAGCGGTTCTTTATTATTTTCTCGTTGATTTTATGGTTCGTCTATTTAGGCAGAATGCCGTCACCCGTTTGGGGTCAGAGACACACGAACGTCCGGAAAAAGAATAAAAAAAAGAATAAAAAAAAGACGGACGGATATGGGGAAGAATATGAGGAACAAGAGAAACAAGAGGAACAAGAGGAGGACGAGGACCCAGATCAGAAAAAGGATGCGGATGAGATTTCTTTCATGAAGATCTATGCAAATGAAGACCCTTTTTCGTTTCTTTTTAAGAAACCTCTTGTAATGGCTTTTTTCGATTGGAACCGATGGAATAAACCATTGCGCTACATAAAAAGGAGACGACGTGATCCATCTCATCGGGCTGTGAGACAAGAAATGTCTCAATATTTTTGTGAGATATGCCAAAGTGATGGAAAAGAAAGAATCTCTTTTACATATCCCCCTTGTTTATCCATTTTTTCAGAAATGATAAAAAGCAGGATATTCCCGGATCCACTTGAGAAATCTTCATCTAATGAGCTCTACAACTCTTGGATTTCTACCAACAAACAAAAAGAGCAAAATTTCAATAACGAGTTTCGAAATCGAATTTTGGCTCTAGACAAAAAAGAGATTTCTTTGAATATGAATCTCGAAACAAGGGAGCAGTAAAAAAATGGATACACAAGAGAAATAGAAGAAAAGATAAGAAGAAACATGTCCCCCCTACATGTTTGATACTCTCTCCTAGAGAGAAACTTAGAATACCAACTGAATTTGGAATTCCATCAATTCCTCGTCTATCAAAAAAATGAGTCCATTTTGCTAATCCTCTTATCGACCTAGTAAAGGTTGTTGTATAAAAGGCCTCTATATAAGCACGATTATATGACCAATCATATAGCACGTTTAGAATTTTCTCTCAATGGTGTCTCTTCGATGATGTTTTCACAAAAAAAATTGATTAAGTCGAAATTTCTGAAAGGGGAATAAATGGGTTTATATAAAAAGGAGGTTAGAAATAGTCCGAAATAAGCTATACTGACTGAAAAGCCAGCCTCTTTGAAAAAATCATACCAATCTGTGGAATGCTTTGACTTTTGATGGAAAGGGGGTAATAGACGGAGATAACCATTTGGTTAATAGATCCAAATTTGTTTAGTCATGATTAAAAGCAATTCCGAGAGATCCAACAAAGAAAGTAAATAAGACTAATCCAAGTCGAAGGGTGCAACGAATTCCATTTTCTATTGAAAAGCTCAACAGGGAATGGAATTCGGGAATTTTATTTTGAAATCAAATGAATTCATTTTTGAGTCAGCCCGATTCAGATTATTCCAAGATGGTCTGTTTTAGTCCTTTTTTGATTTGTTTGTTGGATAAAAAAAACTTTTTGAAGTCCCGTTTTTTTTATTCTTTCGGAAAACCCCTTCCCCCATATCGATATTGAATATAAAGCCATATTTTGTCTGCCATTGTAATTTCGAAAATGAACATTTAAATTACCCTCAAAGGTAAGTAAATAGATCCGAAACATATAAAATGCGGTTAATCCTGCTGTGACGCAGGCGATTATTCCGAAAATAGGCGAATATAACCAACTATCATAAAGAATTTCATCTTTTGACCAAAAACAAGCAAGCGGCGGAATACCACAAAGAGAAAGTGTACCTACTAAAAAAGAGATTTTGGTAATCGGGATATACTTTGTTAAACCACCCATAAGAACCATATTCTGACTTTTCTCCGGAGAATAGCCAACAAGAGTTTCCGTTGAATGAATAACGGATCCAGACCCTAAAAATAATAATGCTTTGGAAAAGGCATGAGTAATCAAATGAAATACAGCACTTCGATAAGAACCCATTCCTAGTGCTAACATCATATAACCCAGTTGAGACATTGTTGAATAGGCTAAACCTTTCTTAATATCTTTTTGAGCAAGAGCTAAAGTAGCACCTAATAAGACTGTGAGTAGGCCTAGGAAGGAGATGAAATTCATTATATAAGGGATAACTAGGAAAAGAGGAAAAAGGCGAGCTACAAGAAAAATCCCCGCTGCTACCATAGTAGCAGCATGTATAAGAGCTGAAATAGGAGTGGGTCCCTCCATAGCATCAGGTAACCATCCATGAAGAGGAAATTGTGCCGATTTAGCAACTGCACCGGCAAATAATAGAGCAGCACACAAAGTAAGAAATGGCGAATTTTCTTCATTATTTGAAATCAAGTTATTGAAGATTTCGAATAAATCACGAAATTCTCCCTGTTAGCCAATAAAAACCGAAAATTCCTAATAATAAATCCAAATCCCCTACGCGATTAGTTACAAAAGCTTTTTGACAAGCATTTGCCGCAGGAGGTCGTGTGACCCAAAACCCTATTAATAGATAGGAACACATTCCAACCAATTCCCAAAAAATAGAAATTTGTATCAAATTTGAACTAGTAACTAATCCCAACATGGAAGTACTGAAAAAACCCATATAAGCAAAAAATATCAAGTATCCTTGATCGTGAGCCATATACTTATCACTATAAATAAGAACCAGAATTCCAACAGTGGTGATTAACATTGACATAATAGAAGTAAGTGGATCAATCAAGTAGCCAAATTCGAAAGAAAAATCATTCTCGAGGGTCCAAGACCAGACATATTGATAGATAGAACTAGTATTTATTTGCTGAATAGACAGATTAGTTGCAAAAAACATTACTATACTTAACAATAAAATACTCAGAAAAGCCCACATACGGCGAAGATTTTTTGTTGCTGTCGGAAAAAGAAGAAGTCCCACTCCTATTAAAATAGGAACTGGAAGTAAAGGTATAATCCACGCATATTGATATGGCTGTTGCATAAAAAAGTTTTTGAATTCTTAATTACTAGTAATTGTTTCCAATTTCCCTTACTTGAAAGGAATCAATGAAAAATGAAGATATGCACTAACTTAAACTAAGTGAAATAGAATTTTTTTTCTCCTTATTCTTTCTGAGTTTCTGCTAAATCCTTTAAACATTCAAATCAGGAAGTTAGAATGAGTCAAATCATAGGAAAGAAAGAGGAGTCTCCTTCGAATTTGAAAACTCGAGTCAGTAATTCGTACTATTTTTCCCCCACCTTTGACCCATGTTATCTATTCTTTTTTCTTTTTTCGAAAAAAAAAATATATTATCTACAAAATCAATCCATAATGAATTAGAAAAGGGTAGGCTTTTTTGCATAATAGATGTCTTTCACATCCAGCTAATGAGTAATCTCTTCATTTTCATTTAAATGTCAGTTCCAAAAAAACGTACTTCTGCATCAAAAAAGCGTATTCGAAAAAATGTTTGGAAAAGGAAGGGATATTGGGCAGCGTTAAAAGCATTTTCTTTAGGAAAATCCCTTTCTCTTTCTACCGGGACTTCAAAAAGTTTTTTTTATCCAACAAACAAATCAAAAAAGGACTAAAACAGACCATCTTGGAATAATCTGAATCGGGCTGACTCAAAAATGAATTCATTTGATTTCAAAATAAAATTCCCGAATTCCATTCCCTGTTGAGCTTTTCAATAGAAAATGGAATTCGTTGCACCCTTCGAATATGGAGAAGAAGAATTCTTCTGTTTCCCTTACGGAATTGAAACTTCAAAGAAGATTTTCTTTTGAGTTTCTTAGTTTCAAACCGAGGAGTCTTATTTGACTCATCAACTTATTTGTTTGTTATAATAATATAAGGTTTTCTTTTTTTGAGAAATCCACTTATTTGTCTTGTTATAATAATATAAGGTTTTCTTTTTTTGAGAAATCCACTTTCTGTCTCGAAGGACCGATAGAAAATCTTTCGTTACTAAAATCATTGAAACGAATTGATTCAAATTAGAAATCTTTTTGTGCAACTTTCTTTTGCATTTTCTCTGAAGTGTTCTATAAAACCCCATACATCTTTCGCCCTCAATCCAGACAAAAAAACGTAGTGAAGATATTCTGCTATGTGTCAATTTTGAATGATGCAAAATAGGTCCTTTTTTGATGTTTACTGAGAAAATCTATTTTTTTGTTTCACTTTTTGAAGGTAAATAAAAAAAAGTTCTTTGAAAGAGAAATGTTTTTTTTTGAGGGGGGGGTTCTATCCCTTAATTGATAGTAGGATGATCCAGTTTTTCAAGAGTCAAAGTCGAGGAAAGTATCAAATAGAAAGTCAAATTAAAACTCGAAGTGAAAATAACGAACCTTCCTATTAGGATTTGAATGGATTTTGATTCATCAATTGGAATTTTTCCTAAAAAATATTGCAACTAATTGATTTCTTCAATCTAGACGATTGCTTATTCATAGACTATTATGATTTCAAGACCAGCCGCTATGGTGAAATTGGTAGACACGCTGCTCTTAGGAAGCAGTGCGAGAGCATCTCGGTTCGAGTCCGAGTAGCGGCATGTCATCTCCTAAAAAAGTAAATAGATCCTATACTGAATTCCATTTCAGATTTCTATTTTCGAATTAAGGGACCTCTCTTTTATGATATTTTCAACCTTAGAGCATATATTCACTCATATTTCTTTTTCGATCGTTTCAATTCGAATTACAATTTATTTGATAACCTTTTTGGTCGATGAAATCGTCAAACTATATGATTCATCCGAAAGGGGGATGATAATGAATTTTTTCTGTATAACAGGATTCTTAATTTCTCGTTGGATTTATTCGAGACATTTTCCACTAAGTGATTTATATGAATCGTTGATCTTTCTTTCATGGAGTTTTTCCCTTATTGATCTATTTCCGGATTTCAAAAAAAAGCAAAATCTTCTAAGCACAATAATTGGACCCAGTACTATTTTGACCCAGGGCTTTGCTACTTCAGGTCTTTTAACTGCAATACACGAATCCACAATATTAGTACCCGCTCTTCAATCCGAGTGGCTCATAATGCATGTAAGTATGATGATATTAGGCTATGCGGCCCTTTTAGGTGGATCATTATTATCAGTAGCACTTCTAGTTCTTACAATTCGAAAAAGTGGAAAGGTTTTTTCTCCGCGTAATCTTTTAGTCAATTTAAATGAGTCATTTTTATTTGGTGAAATCAAATCCATGAATCAAAGAAGAACTCTTTTTGAAAATACTTCTTTTTTTTCTCCCCCCAATTTTTACAGGTCGCAATTGATTCAACAATTGGATTATTGGAGTTATCGAATTATTAGTCTAGGATTTCTTTTTTTAACCATAGGAATTCTTTCTGGAGCAGTATGGGCTAATGAAGCCTGGGGGTCCTATTGGAGTTGGGACCCAAAAGAAACTTGGGCTTTTATTACTTGGATCATATTCGCAATTTATTTCCATACTCGAACAAATAGAAAATGGAAGGGTACAAATTCCGCCATTGTGGCGTCTATTGGATTTATTATAATTTGGATATGCTATTTTGGGGTCAATCTATTAGGAATAGGATTCCATAGTTATGGTTTATTTCGATTCCCAGCTAATTGAATTCAAAAGGAGGTTCTTACGAATCGAAATAGAAAAGTGTACAGCGCATAGCAGATAAAAAACTTTGTATCAACTGGCAGGAATCCGGTGAATGAAATCTTGAAGTGATTCACCAGGTTCTCGCCAGTTCAAATGAATTTTCTTACCCTAAGAGAAAAAGAAAAAACCTTCTTTTTGTGATTCTACAACGAACCTTTTTGAAAATGATATCACCAGGTTCTCGCCAGTTCAAATGAATTTTCTTACCCTAAGAGAAAAAGAAAAAACCTTCTTTTTGTGATTCTACAACGAACCTTTTTGAAAATGATAAGATTTTTTGTCTTTTTTTTATGACTCAAAACTATCTATCAAAAGAATTAGATAGAATAACTTCAACCTTTTCAACGGATAGTGAAAGAATGAAATCGGGATAGATCCCAATCCCGAGTACGGGTAAAAAAATGGAAATAGAAAGAAATAACTCGCGTGGTCCGGAATCAAAAAAACAAGAGTTTGGAACATGAAATATCTTGTATCCATAGAACATCTGGCGTACCATAGATAATAAAAAAATAGGAGTGAATATGATTCCAATTGCCATTCCAAAAGTAATTAGGAGTTTTGTGATTCCAAGATATTTTGGACTAGTAATTAGTCCAAAAAAGACTATGAATTCGGAAACAAAACCACTCATACCTGGTAATGCAAGGGAAGCCATCGAAAAGCTACTGAACATCGTGAATATTTTTGGCATTGGGATAGCTATTCCCCCCATTTTGTCAAGATAAACAAGACGTATTCTATCATAAGTCGTTCCGGCCAAGAAAAAAAGGGCAGCCCCAATAAATCCATGAGATATTATTTGTAAAAGGGCTCCGTTAAACCCAATATCGGTGATAGAACCAATTCCTATCAGTATGAAACCCATATGAGATACAGAGGAATAGGCTATTCTTTTTTTTTTAATTCTGTTGACCAATAGATGTTGAAGCTGCATAAATTATTTGCATTGCGCCTACCATCATCAACCAAGGAGAAAATAGAGAATGAGCATGAGGAAATAAAGTAAAAGGTCCTGAGACGAAAATAATCCTATTTGCCCACTGTACATTGCTAACATCAGGAAATGAAATAATCGACAATCTCGAGTAACTGGCCAAGCCGCTAAAGTAGCTAAAGTAGTGATGAATCCCGTCAGTAAAATGGGTCCTATAGAGAGTCCGTCTATTCCTAATTTCCAATGGAAATCCAAAAAATGGATCAGATATTATTTGTAAAAGGGCTCCGTTAAACCCAATATCGGTGATAGAACCAATTCCTATCAGTATGAAACCCATATGAGATACAGAGGAATAGGCTATTCTTTTTTTTTTAATTCTGTTGACCAATAGATGTTGAAGCTGCATAAATTATTTGCATTGCGCCTACCATCATCAACCAAGGAGAAAATAGAGAATGAGCATGAGGAAATAAAGTAAAAGGTCCTGAGACGAAAATAATCCTATTTGCCCACTGTACATTGCTAACATCAGGAAATGAAATAATCGACAATCTCGAGTAACTGGCCAAGCCGCTAAAGTAGCTAAAGTAGTGATGAATCCCGTCAGTAAAATGGGTCCTATAGAGAGTCCGTCTATTCCTAATTTCCAATGGAAATCCAAAAAATGGATCCATTTAGAATCTTCCACTAGTTGGATTAATGGATCATCCAATTGGAAATCATAACAGAATGCATAAGTCGTTAGAAGAAGTTCTAAGATGCATATACAAATAGTATACCAACGGATTACTCTATTTCCTCTATGTGGAAAAAGGAAAATGAAGGAACCCGAAAATATTGGCAAAACTACAATTAGGGTTAACCAAGGAAAATGATTCGTGGTAAAGACAAGATAGACTTGGGCCAGAAAAACCTGTGCTCAAAATCAAATTCAACTATTTTGAGCACGGGCTTTGTCGGTAAAAAACAAAAAAAGAAAATGGATTCAAGTCGAATTGTAGGGAAGGTCTCAATAAGCTAGACCCATACTGCGAGTTGTTTCATGCCATAAATAAACTCGAACACTCAAGAAATCCGTTGGGCAGGCGGATTCACATCTCTTACAACCAACACAGTCCTCGGTCCTTGGAGCCGAAGCGATTTGTTTAGCTTTACATCCGTCCCAGGGTATCATTTCTAATACATCAGTGGGGCATGCTCGGACACATTGAGTACATCCTATACATGTACCATAAATCTTTACTGAATGTGACATTGGATCTCTACATTTTGGAACGTTCTAAAAATTCGGTCTAGTAAAGTAACTTAGAAATGAATCCTCTATTTCGATACCAGACGAATCCGTGAGTGATTCGAATCAATCTACTTCCGAATTGGTTTAGAAACCAGGGCCAAAATACTTTGCTTTCTTATCGATGATTCCTTACCCCTATCAAACCGGCTAATTGGAATTCATTGATGAATAGTCAAATTTCCATTTTCTTTCTAGAATTCCGACTATTTAGTTAACAAATTTGATTGGTTAATACGAGTGGATTTTCTGTTCCGAAAAATGGATGAAACAATAGCCGGTCCAATAGCTGCTTCAGCCGCTGCAATAGCTATAACAAAAACAGAGAAAATAGCTCCTCTTAATTGACGATTATCAAAAATATCAGAAAATGTGACAAAATTTAGATTCACTGAATTTAATATAAGTTCAAGACACATAAGGGCTCTAACCATATTTCGACTTGTGATCAATCCATAGATACCAATAGAAAATAAATAGGCACTCAAAAAAAGTAGATGTTCTAGCATCATTCATCAACTCCTTATTACATTACTCTTGATTCATTTCAATGGGAACAAGAATTCAATCGATTCCAGGCTCGTAAGGAACAAGGGAATCGATTTCCAATCGATCCATAGAAAATGAAAGTCTTTCTCTTCGATTTTACACAGGAATTCCAATTAAAGGATTCTATCATTCCTTTGTTCTTGATTCTAGTTGAATAATGACCTCTTTGAAGGATTGATTATTGACGAGCTAGAGCAATTGCACCTATTAAAGAAACTAAAAGAATTATTGAAATGAGTTCAAATGGAAGAAAAAACTCGGTTGATAAATGAATTCCAATTTGTTGACTATTCCTTATCAAATCTTGCTCTAGAATCTGATTGGATTTTGTCGTCCAAATGATCCCATACCATGACGTCTCTGGAATAGTAGTCATTAGTGAAATAAAAAGACTTGTACAAACCATTGAAGTAACTCCATCCCCAACGTTCCAAAGATTTTCATCTTTGGAATAGTCTGAACTATTCATGAACATAACCGAAAAAATGATTAAAACATTTATAGCTCCTACATAAATAAGGAGCTGCGCAGCAGCTACAAAATAGGAGTTCGATAGAATATACAATAAGGATATACAAAAAAGAACGAATCCCAATGAAAAGGCCGAATAAATGGGATTCGGAAATAATACTACTGCGAGACTTCCTAATAGAAGACCCGATCCCAGAAAGACGAAAAGAAAATCATGGATTGGTCCAGGTAAATCCATTGGATTTGATCCAAAAAATCAATTGAAATACTTCATGTCTTTGTTGACCTCACCAGGAAAAAAGAAGTTGTCCTAAAAAATAGGATTCTTCGGAATTGAATGGAATTTCTATGGGGGTAGTATGGATTGATGTCGAGATAGGGGCTACTCTTATTCTCGAAAGCAGAAGTGCAAACTATCCATTTGGAACTCATTATTTGAATAGCAAACTATCCATTGTGGAACTCATTATTTGAATAGAAACCCATTGTGAAAATGAAGAACCATTTTCGTCAACCCTTTCTATTCAACAAGCAAAAGCCTCATTCGTTTCGATCCAAAACAAAAGCGATTTTCATTTCGAATTTGAAAATCGCTTTTGAATCACGCTTTTATAGATTTTGGATTTGAGATGAATTGGAAGAAATTGTTCGAATTGTGTAATCATCAATTATGGACATTGGTAACCGACCTAAAGCAATTTGATTATAATTTAATTCGTGACGATTATAAGTCGAAAGTTCATATTCTTCAGTCATTGATAAACAATTTGTTGGGCAATATTCAACGCAATTCCCACAAAAGATACAGATTCCAAAATGAATACTGTAATTAAGTAATTCTTTTTTTCGAATGTCCGTTTCCAATTTCCAATCAACAACCGGTAGATCTATAGGACATACACGAACACAGACTTCACAAGAAATGCATTTATCAAATTCAAAGTGGATTCTGCCTCGGAAACGTTCCGATGTGATGCATTTTTCGTAGGGGTATTGAATAGTTACAGGTAAACGGTTAGTGTGGGATAAGGAAATCATGAAACCTTGCCCAATATATCTGGCAGCTCATATTGTTTGTTGACCCGAATTGAAGAACTGAGTTAGCATAGGAAACATATCGAAATATCTAGATAAATTGGACTTGTTTCTTTCTCTTGTGTATCCATTTTTTTACTGCTCAAAGGGTTTTAGACTTTCTTTGGAAAGTCTAAAGCCAGAGGGGTTTTTTTCTTTCTCTTCTTTGAGACAGAAGATAGACTATTGGATTCCTTTAGAGTGAAAGAAGTTGGAAGGAAGTTGTTACTAATAGATTCGCTATAGAAATAGGTAAAAGAAATTTCCATCCAAGATTTAAGAGTTGGTCCATTCTCAGTCTCGGGAAAGTCCATCTTGTTGCAATAGAAATGAACAAGAACAAATAAGTTTTATTTACTGTAATAAAGATCCCGATTATTGTTCCAAAAATGGGACTTCTTTTTTTTATGTCAAAAAGCTCCGGAACAAATAGGTAGGGAATGGAAAGATTCCAACCCCCCAAGTAAAGAACTGTTACAAATAATGAAGAAAGTAGTAGATTTAGATACGAAGCAACGTAAAATAAACCAAATTGGATTCCTGAATATTCGGTTTGATAACCTGCTACTAATTCTTCTTCTGCTTCTGGTAAATCAAAAGGTAATCTCTCACACTCGGCTAGAGAAGAAATTAGAAAAACGATAAACCCTATAGGTTGACGCCACAAATTCCATCCCCAAAAACCATATTTTGACTGCGCTTCAACGATATCAACTGGACTTGAACTGTTAGATAATCATAGTCGATGAGAACATCACTGTTCCCGTCGCTATTCCAGAACCGTACATGAGATTTTCACCTCATACGGCTCCTCATAGGAATAAATCAAAGGACCTTTCAACATTATTGATCTTAATGTGTTTGGAGGATGGATAGAGAATCAAACCCTTATCCTAAGTGCTCGAATTAGACCAATGGAATTCTGTCTGCTAGATTTTGAATAAAAAAGTGCTTCTGAATTCATCTCATCTTTTCAGAATTTTCATTTTTCTTTGTTGATTAATAACTCTTGAATAAAAAAAAGAGTTTTTAGAGGCCGATCATTTTCGATTACGAAAAAGAATTCGAGATTCCATAAAATGGTCTTTCTCTCAATAAAATCGAACTAGTTATGAATCAAAAAAAGATCTCTTTTTGCAATTCGAGTCTTACTAGAATCAAAGGACCTTTCAACATTATTGATCTTAATGTGTTTGGAGGATGGATAGAGAATCAAACCCTTATCCTAAGTGCTCGAATTAGACCAATGGAATTCTGTCTGCTAGATTTTGAATAAAAAAGTGCTTCTGAATTCATCTCATCTTTTCAGAATTTTCATTTTTCTTTGTTGATTAATAACTCTTGAATAAAAAAAAGAGTTTTTAGAGGCCGATCATTTTCGATTACGTGAAAAAAAAAGAGGTTTTTAGAGGCCGATCATTTTCGATTACGAAAAAGAATTCGAGATTCCATAAAATGGTCTTTCTCTCAATAAAATCGAACTAGTTATGAATCAAAAAAAGATCTCTTTTTGCAATTCGAGTCTTTCGATTTTATTTCGTTCCTATTCTCCTGTCTCAGAAAAAGGGACATTCCCCAAAGGAAAAGATTTCTTCGTTCTTGATAGTTATTTACTTAATCGGTGGATAGGAATAGACTCTGGATCGCAATCGCGGGGAGTACTTCTGAATCATTTCTACTAACGTAAAGCCCCAATTCGAATGACTTTTCTATAAAGAAATATCTTGTTGGATAATTTACAGAATCTCCATTACTAATCCTTTGTGTATCTTGGTCTTCCTAACCATCCACTCCTTTTTTTGGAATCTCTCCGTAGGGCTATGGGACTAGATAGTCAAAACCCTATCCAGTGGATCTTCTGAACCCGCTTCAAGCCATGCTGACTAATCAAATCAACCAATCTTGGGGTAAACAGTCTCGACTGCTTATGCTTACTTTCACTTCATTCTTGTACATAGAACATGAGATTGAATTCCTTGAACAGCAAATTTGGAAGCCGTTTTATTTCACTCATATAACTATCTGGTTTAGTTCCCAATGATGAATACAAAAAACAATAGAGAGTCTGAATTCCTTGAACAGCAAATTTGGAAGCCGTTTTATTTCACTCATATAACTATCTGGTTTAGTTCCCAATGATGAATAAAAAAACAATAGATAGTCTAACTTTCTTGCTACAAAGAAAAGAAATAGGGAAAATTGGATGTCTCAGCGAATCACACGTAGAGATATTGATAATACAGAAAGAGTGAATGGTATTTCATAACTAATTGATTGAGCGGCAGCCCTTAATCCACCTAAAAAGGAATATTTATTATTTGATCCATATCCCGACATAAGAAGCCCAACGGGAGCAAGACTTGAAATGGCGATCCATAAAAAAACACCAATACTAAGATCGGCTAGAATAAAGCGATAGCTAAAAGGAATTACCGAATAACTTAGTAAAATGGATATGACTGCTACGGAGGGACCGATACGGAATAAACGAGTCTCTCCTCTAGATGGAAGAAGATTCTCTTTGAAAAGTAGTTTTGTACCATCTGCTAGAGCTTGAAGAATTCCCAAAGGACCGGCGTATTCGGGTCCAATACGTTGTTGTATCCCTGCCGATATTTCTCGTTCTAGCCAAACAATTACTAATACACCTAGTGTGATTCCTAATACAAGAGTGAAAATAGGGACAAGCATCCATATGATCCCATAGACTTCTTTTAAGGATTCCAATCTGGAAAAAGAATGGATAGCTTGTATTTCTGTTGTATCAATTATCATTTCAACGATCCACTTCTCCCATAATGATATCTATGCTACCTACTATCGTCATAATATCAGCCAATTTCATTCTTTTCACTAACTGAGGAAGAATTTGCAAGTTGATAAAACCCGGTGGTCGAATTTTCCATCTCCAAGGAAAAAGACTCTGATCTCCTATCAGAAAAATGCCCAATTCTCCTTTTGGTGCTTCGACTCTTACATAAAGTTCTTGCTTGGACAATTCAAAAGTTGGCGAAGGTTTTTGACTAAGAAATCGATAGTCAAAATCATTCCACTCAGGGTCTTTTAGTCTATCAAAGCGTCGGATTTCTAAATTCTCATAGGGTCCCCCTGGAATTCCTTCCAGAGCCTGTTGGATCATTTTTATGGATTCTGTCATTTCACTGATTCGTACTAAATACCGAGCTAATGAATCCCCCTCTTTTTGCCATTGAATTTCCCAATCAAATTCGTCGTAACACTCATAACGATCAACTTTACGAAGATCCCATTGTATGCCGGAAGCTCGTAGCATTGGCCCTGAGAAACCCCAATTTAGTGCTTCTTCTGCGCCAATAATGCCTACGCCTTCAACTCGTTCTAAAAAAATGGGATTCCGTGTAATATTTGATATTCAGAAACTCCGGTTAAAAAATAACCACAAAAATCCAAACATTTCTCTATCCAGCCATGAGGTAGATCAGCAGCGACTCCTCCGATACGAAAATAATTATGCATCATGCGCATACCGGTAGCAGCTTCGAATAGGTCATATATCAATTCTCGTTCTCGAAAAATATAGAAGAAAGGGGTCTGTGCCCCAATATCTGCCATAAAAGGGCCAAGCCATAACAAATGGGAGGCGATACGACTCAACTCCAACATAATAGCTCTGATATAGCTAGCCCTTTTAGGTACTTGAATATTCCCTAGCTGTTCGGGTCCATTTACGGTGATTGCTTCTGTGAACATAGTAGCTAAATAATCCCAACGCGTTACATAAGGCAAATATTGTATAATTGTTCGATTTTCCGCAATTTTCTCCATCCCTCTATGTAAATAACCCAATATGGGTTCACAGTCAATAACATCTTCACCATCGAGAGTAACAATCAGTCGAAGAACACCATGCATTGATGGGTGGTGGGGGCCCATATTGACTATCATGAGGTCTTTTCTTGGAGTCGATGCAATCATAAGTTTTTCCCGAGTCATTCTTCCATGCATTGCTGAAAGTCAAAAGAAGTTCATCAAAATGGAAACGATTAAGCTCAACTAGTATCACGCTGCAAATTAACGAGTTTTGATCTCTCGAATATCCAACTCATCAATTAATTCTTTATATCGTCCTCTATTTTTTTTTGACAAATAGGCCATGCAGTCGATTAAGCTCAACTAGTATCACGCTGCAAATTAACGAGTTTTGATCTCTCGAATATCCAACTCATCAATTAATTCTTTATATCGTCCTCTATTTTTTTTTGACAAATAGGCCAGCAGTCGTTGACGTTTTCCCAAAATTTTTCGCAAACCTCTCTGAGATGAAAAGTCTTTTTTGTGCAATTCCAAATGGGAATTCAGTCTCCTTAGCTTAGTAGTGAAACTGAATACTTGAAATTCAACAGACCCTCCGTTTTCTTGGTTTTCTTTTTGAGAAATAACCGAACTCAATGAATTTTTGACCATAAAAAAATGCTCCTTTCCCTTTTGACAGATATGGATTTGACCGATCAGTAATAATAATGCCATTAATTTGAATGTGGTATATACAATAATCGAATCCGAATTTCTTTAGGAACGGCGAATTTTCTGATTTTTCGCAAACCTCTCTGAGATGAAAAGTGTTTTTTGTGCAATTCCAAATGTGAATTAAGTCTCCTTAGCTTAGTAGTGAAACTGAATACTTGAAATTCAACAGACCCCGTGCACCTTAAGTCCATTTTCTTGGTTTTCTTTTTGAGAAATAACCGAACTCAATGAATTTTTGACCATAAAAAAATGCTCCTTTCCCTTTTGACAGATATGGATTTGACCGATCAGTAATAATAATGCCATTAATTTGAATGTGGTATATACAATAATCGAATCCGAATTTCTTTAGGAACGGCGAATTTTCTGAATTCAAAGGATTGGTCCATTTTCCCATCGAAGAATTTAGACCTAAAATGAAATGAATAAGGTTCTATTGAGGCATTTCGAGATATATACAATAATCGAATCCGAATTTCTTTAGGAACGGCGAATTTTCTGAATTCAAAGGATTGGTCCATTTTCCCATCGAAGAATTTAGACCTAAAATGAAATGAATAAGGTTCTATTGAGGCATTTCGAGATCTAATTGAGACATTCTCCCATTTCATATTGGATACTAGAATGAAATGGGAGACAAGTTGTGTAGACTTTCGAAAGAAAGTCTACAGGAATCCATAACAAATGACGAATGGATCTTTGCAATCGTGGATTTCGCAAATCGAAAGGGCTAGAGTTCTGAATCAGATACAGAATAGAATTCATAGTATGTCATTTGTTCGATCCTAATTCGTGTAGACTTTCTTTCGAAAGTCTACAGGAATCCAGAACAAATGACGAATGGAGATTATCTTTCCAATGGTGGATAAAGACGTATTCTTAACATACTGAAACGACTACCATTATTGGTATCAAACCAATAACGATTCATACAAGCTAAATCTTCGAATCGATAATTAGGCCAAAGAAAGAGCTTTAATTTCATTAATTGGAATGGATTTTTCTCTCTATCAAGCTCTTTATTGGGATCTTGGCTGGTATTTTTTACGTCCTTTCCGTTCCAAAATACTCGATTTCTATCTACATCATTTCTATTCTTTGAATTCAAACACATTAGAATTCTCAATTTTCTACGATGTCTAAACGAGAAAATAGTTTCAGGAATAAGCAAAGCCGAATTCTTTTTGGCTCTCTTTCCACTTATTCTGTCATAGGGTGAAATAGCTTCATCAACTTTCTTAGAAAAAGGGAGAACCTCTTGGGATTGTTGAAGAATTTGGTACTTACTCTTATGAACCAAGGAAATACCTATGGTTTGATACATAAGAAATTGTCCATTTTTTTCTTCAGACCGAAGAAGGGGTCTTAGAACGAATAGTTTCTGGTCCTGCGCGTCGTTCCAGGTTTTCGGAAGTTCGAACATAGGGATCTGGAATCCTTCCCTCTTTAGGACGTCGATCCCGTTTTCGCTTGAATCTTGCTCTGCCATTTTCATGAGAAAAGTAAGTTTCGAAAAATGCCAGTGCAGGTCGCTCCCGAAATCAGATCTATAGTGGACGTCCCAAACCAAAAAAGGGTCCGCTATTATAAGTAAGTCTAGAAGGATCCCACTTTTCTCTCGCTTTTCCAAATCTTTTAGCTCACGCTTAGGTTTAGGTTCATATGTTGCGGCCAAAAGGGCTTCCCTTCGTCGCTCTTCTTCTTCTTGCTCTTTTGTCTTTTCATTCGATGCTACATTTTTTTTTTCTGTCTTTTCATTCGATGCTACATTTTGATTTTCTGTCATTTCATACAATGAAAAGAAAACTCCTGATAATAGTAGGAAGAGTCTAAAAAAACAAAAAAAAAATGAAGTGTCACAACACTATGTATTGTCCAAATTTGTTCAAACGAATCTCTCGTCTAAATTAAGATCTGTTCTTCAATATGAAGGAATCCCCTTTTTTCTTAAACCTGAAATAAAGTCGTCTTTTGAAACACTATTTGAAACACTAGGTGATTCGAAATTGCGGAATAAGAAACGTCCGAGTTCTGAAATGAATCACTGGAAAAACAGGTTAAGAGAAAAATGGGAAGAACAAAAACAAAAACAAAAACAACTTGAAGTAGATTTATTATCTAATAAAATTTGAAACACTAGGTGATTCGAAATTGCGGAATAAGAAACGTCCGAGTTCTGAAATGAATCACTGGAAAAACAGGTTAAGAGAAAAATGGGAAGAACAAAAACAAAAACAAAAACAACTTGAAGTAGATTTATTATCTAATAAAATATCGAATCAAAAAAAACTGTTTGAAAAATCCTATAAATATGATCTTTTCTCCTATCAATTTCTGAATTATGAAAATCAAAGGGAACACTTTTTGTATAAATCTCCGCTTCAAGGAAATACGAAGCAAGAGATTTATTCTAATTATAAAAGGGCTAAACAAACCCTTTTTGATATTGATATGTTCAGCCCTATGGATTTTATAGAAAGGAGCAATCTATATCGGGAAAAAATGGTCGATCGAAAATTTTTGGATTGTCAAATTCTCCAGTTTCCTCTTTTTCAAAAAGAAAGCGAGATCGATTTTGAGGCCTGGACCACGATCGATACCAAGAGGGATCAAAAAGAACTCGTACGATCGATTTTGAGGCCTGGACCACGATCGATACCAAGAGGGATCAAAAGACTCGTACGAAAAATCCTGAAATAATTCAAGATTATTTGGATCTAGAAATCAATCCAACAAAAACAAACTCCGACAAAGCATTTTGGGGCTGGATGGGAGAAAGAAAGGGAGACTATCTCCCTATCTTTTCAGAATTTGGGTTACTTTATAATACATATAAAACGAAACCTTGGTTGATACCAACCAAATTACTTTTGGATACAAAAAATCAAAGTAGTATTCAAATGAATGATGTAGCATCGAATGAAAAGACAGAAAATCAAAATGTAGCATCGAATAAAAAGACAGAAAATCAAAATGTAGCATCGAATGAAAAGACAGAAAATCAAAATGTAGCATCGAATGAAAAGACAGAAAATCAAAATGTAGCATCGAATGAAAAGACAGAAAATCAAAATGTAGCATCGAATGAAAAGACAGAAAATCAATTAGATGTAGACATTCGTTTGAACAAATTTGGACAATACATAGTGTTGTGACACTTCATTTTTTTTTTGTTTTTTTAGACTCTTCCTACTATTATCAGGAGTTTTCTTTTCTTTATTCGAAATGGATTTTTTTTGTGTTTTTTCAAGAAAAAGTTCTGTATGCATTCTGCCATTATTCAGGATAGCTAAAAAGAAATCTGTGTATATTCTTTCAATGAATAATTTGAAAAACCCGGGTAATTGAGCGATTAATCGAGCCTTTCTTCTTTTGATTCTTTGTTGCCAGTTTTTTTTCGCATTCGAACTTGTTTTCTTAAGACTAAGATTCCTTTGAGTTTCTTTTTTTTTCTCTTTTGTGATTCTTTCTAGTTCATTTCGAATTGTACTTATTTTCTCAGTGAGATCCTTCATTTCTTTTTCTGTCGAATTTTCCCAACTCAGGGAATCTTTTTGTTCTTTAATTTCACTCGAGTCATAGACTTCGGATTTTTTTCGATCTAGAAATTTTTTCATTTTTTTTGTGTTTTTTTCGAGTTCATTGAAAATGGTTCTAAAATAGAAAACCAAAGGTCCTTCTCGGCCCGGACCATAAGGAATCTCAGTTTCCAGTCCCCAAAATGTTAAAAAACCGTCTTCCACTTTCTGAGAATATTTCGCGTTGCGCCAAGGTTTCAAACGGAAAGGAGATACGATTTTTATCTGAATACCGTGTGATATCCAATCGGCCGGCTTTTCTTTTTTGAATTTTTTCATTTTTTTTGTGTTTTTTTCGAGTTCATTGAAAATGGTTCTAAAATAGAAAACCAAAGGTCCTTCTCGGCCCGGACCATAAGGAATCTCAGTTTCCAGTCCCCAAAATGTTAAAAAACCGTCTTCCACTTTCTGAGAATATTTCGCGTTGCGCCAAGGTTTCAAACGGAAAGGAGATACGATTTTTATCTGAATACCGTGTGATATCCAATCGGCCGGCTTTTCTTTTTCGCCTACTGGAGAACCGCTCCAGCTACATAGAAGATGGTCCTCTTGGTCCAATTCGTTGAAATCCTCAACCCATTCAGGACGTTTCCATAGCAAGATACGTACAATATTTTTCGCAATTATGCATGAAGGCAATAGAATAAATTTTCTACAAAAAGAATGAAATAATACCGCGTTTCCTCTTATGTCGTTCCCAAAGTACAAGGAATTCCAGGCCTCTCCTATCCGTTGTGCTTTTCTCTTTATTGTTTGTTGTTTGATTTTATTGCTTTCTTCTATAGAGTCGGTCTCTTTGAATTTCCCTGTCAACACCCACTCTCGAAAATACACTATTTTTCGAATGACCCCGGAGATATCAAATGGTGAAAAATTGAAAAATGGGAGTCTCTTCCAAAAAAGAGGGGAATGTGCCCTTGTTTGAAACCATTTCCCACAAACTAGTTTACGCCGTTGAATCTCCGCATAGATCCTATTAATAAAAAGGATTAGACGTCTGCGGATTCGTGAACGAATTTCATAATTTTCAGGATCGCCATATTCTCCTGCTTCTTGTTGTTTCTCGGTGATTAATCGGTTGTATAACCATCGAGGGACTTTTTTACTCATTTTGTTTAGGCTAATCGGAATGTTTTCATCATTTTCATTTTCATTTTCATTTTCATTTTCATTTTCATTTTCATTGGTGGATTCTGATTCGATAACAAATTGATTAATCAAAGGAAATAAATCAACCAATTCGGTTGAGGATCCTTCTTTCTCAAATTCGTCATTTAGGTTCTGTTCAGATTCGTTGTAATCAGGATCCGGTTTCTCAAATTCGTCATTTAGGTTCTGTTCAGATTCGTTGTAATCAGGATCCGGTTTCTCAAATTCGTCATTTAGGTTCTGTTCAGATTCGTTGTAATCAGGATCCGGTTTCTCAAACTCGTCATTTAGGTTCTGTTCAGATTCGTTGTAATTCAGGATTTCCTCTAGTTTCTTAGTTTCCTCTAGTTTCTGAATTTCCTCTAGTTTCTTAATTTTCTCTAGTTTCTGAATTTCCGCTAGTTTCTGAATTTCCTCTAGTGTGGGGTAGAGTGTTCTGCGATATGATCCGGTCAATAAAGGATCATGGCTTGGGGATAAGTATTCGTTTTTCGAATCGTCAGTACACAACCGAGTCCTTGTTTCGAGATTCATATTCAAAGAAATCTCTTTTTTGTCTAGAGCCAAAATTCGATTTCGAAACTCGTTATTGAAATTTTGCTCTTTTTGTTTGTTGGTAGAAATCCAAGAGTTGTAGAGCTCATTAGATGAAGATTTCTCAAGTGGATCCGGGAATATCCTGCTTTTTATCATTTCTGAAAAAATGGATAAACAAGGGGGATATGTAAAAGAGATTCTTTCTTTTCCATCACTTTGGCATATCTCACA